TACATCTATTTCATTAGGAATAGATGATCTTTTAACAATACCATCTAAGGGATGGTTAGTCCGAGACGCTGAACAACAAAGTTTTATTTTGGAGAAACATCATCATTATGGGAATGTTCATGCAGTAGAAAAATTACGTCAATCTATTGAGATATGGTATGCTACAAGCGAATATTTGAGACAAGAAATGAATCCCAATTTTCGGATGACTGATTCTTCTAATCCAGTCCATCTAATGTCCTTTTCGGGAGCTAGAGGAAATGCATCTCAAGTACACCAATTAGTAGGTATGAGAGGATTAATGTCAGATCCCCAAGGACAAATGATTGATTTACCTATTCAAAGCAATTTGCGTGAAGGACTCTCTTTGACAGAATATATAATTTCCTGCTACGGAGCCCGCAAGGGAGTCGTGGATACTGCTGTACGTACATCAGATGCTGGATATCTCACGCGTAGACTTGTTGAAGTGGTTCAACACATTATTGTACGTAGAATAGATTGTGGTACTATCCAAGGTATTTCCGTGAGTCCTCGAAATGAGATGACAGAAAGAGTTTTTGTCCAAACACTAATTGGTCGTGTATTAGCAGACGATATATATATAGGTCTACGATGCATCGCCGCTAGGAATCAAGATATTGGGATTGGGCTTATCAATCGATTCATAACCTTTCGAGCACGATCAATATATATTCGAACCCCCTTTACTTGCAGAAGCACATCTTGGATCTGCCAATTATGTTATGGTCGGAGTACTACTCATGGTGACCTAGCCGAATTGGGAGAAGCTGTAGGTATTATTGCGGGTCAATCAATTGGGGAACCGGGGACTCAACTAACATTAAGAACTTTTCATACCGGTGGAGTATTCACAGGTGGTACTGCCGAACATGTACGAGCTCCTTCTAACGGAAAAATCAAATTTAATGAAGATTTTGTTCATCCCACACGTACCCGTCATGGGCATCCTGCTTTTTTATGTTCTATAGATCTATATGTAATTATTGAGAGTCGGGGTGTTATCCATAATGTGAATATTCCGCCAAAGAGTTTGATTTTAGTTCAAAATAATCAATATGTAGAATCAGAACAAGTGATCGCTGAGATTCGTGCGGGAACGTCCACTTTTCATTTTAAAGAGAAGGTCCGAAAACATATTTACTCTGAATCAGAGGGAGAAATGCACTGGAGTACCGATGTCTACCATGCACCCGAATATACATATGGTAATGTTCATCTATTACCAAAAACAAGTCATTTATGGATATTAGCAGGAGGCCCGCGAAGATCTAGTATAGTATCTTTTTCGATCCACAAGGATCAAGATCAAATGAATGCTTATTCTTTTTCTGTCGAAGACAAATATATCTCTGACCTCTCAATGACTAATGATCGAGTAAGACATAAATTGTTGGATACTTCTAGTAAAAAAGATATGGAAATCATTGATTATTCAATATCTGATCGAATTATATCCAATGGTAAGTGTAATTTTATATATCCGTCTATTCTTCAAGAGAATTCATATTTATTAGCAAAAAGACGAAGAAATAGATTTATCATACCATTAAAATATGATCAAGAACGTCAAAAAGAACTAATATCTGGTTTTGGTATTTCGATCGAAATACCCATAAATGGTATTTTACGTAGAAATAGTATTTTTGCTTATTTTGATGATCCACGATATAGAAGAAGCAGTTCAGGAATTACTAAATATGGGGCTGTGGAGGTAGATTCAATCGTCAAAAAAGAGGATTTGATTGAGTACCGAGGAACAAAAGAATTGAGTCTTAAATACCAAATGAAAGTAGATCGGTTTTTTTTCATTCCCGAAGAAATACATATTTTACCTGGATCCTCGTCCATTATGGTCCGGAACAATAGTATCATTAGAGTAGATACACAACTTGCTTTAAATAAAAGAAGTCGAGTAGGCGGATTAGTTCGAGTGGAGAGAAAAAAAAAAAGTATTGAACTGAGAATTTTTTATGGAGATATTCATTTTCCTGGAGAGACAGATAAGATCTCCAGGCACTGCGGCATTTTGATACCGCCCGTAATGGAAAAAAAAAAAAATTCTAAGGAATCAAAAAAATTGAAAGATTGGATCTATGTCCAGCGGATCACACCTACCAAGAAAAAATATTTTGTTTCGGTTCGGCCCGTAGTCACATATGAAATAGCCGATGGGATAAATTTAGCAACACTTTTTCCTCAGGATCTCTTGCAGGAAAAGGATGATGTCCGACTTCAAGTTGTCAATTATATTCTTTCGGAATATGGAAAGTCAATTCAAGAAATTTATAACACAAGTATTCAATTAGTTCGGACTTGCTTAGTATTAAATTGGGACCAAAAACAAAACGGTTCCAAAGAAGAGGTTTATGCGTCGTTTGTTGAGGTAAGGGCAAATGATCTAATTCGCGATTTCATAAGAATTGAGTTAGTCAAAGTCAAGTCCACTCTTTCATATAGTGGAAAAAGATATAGATATAATATAACAGATTCGAGATTGATTCCCAATAAGAGATTAAATCGCGCCAATATCAATCCCTTTCATTCCAAGGCGAAGTTTCAATTAGTTACCCAACAGCAAGGAACTATTGGTACGTTCTTGAATCGAAATAAGGAATGCCAATCTTTGATAATTTTGTCATCATCCAACTGTTTTCGAATTAGTCCATTCAACGGTTCGAAATATAACAATGCGATAAAAGAATTGGATCCCCTAATCCCAATTAGGTATTTGTTAGGTCCCTTAGGTACTATTGTACCTAAAATAGCGAATTTTTATTCATCTTACCATTTATTAACTCATAATCATATATCGTTAAAGAAATATTTGCTACTTGACAATTTTAAACAGACTTTTAAAGTACTTAAATATTGTTTAATGGATGAAAATAGGAGAATTTATAATCTCGATCCATGCAGTAATATAATTTTGAATCCATTCCATTTAAATTGGTGTTTTCTCCATTATGATTCTGGTGAAGAGACCTCCATAATAATTTGCCTTGGGCAATTTATTTGTGAAAATGCATATCTATTTAAATACGGACCACACATAAAAAAATCTGGTCAAATTTTAATTGTTCATGTTGATGCCTTAGTTATAAGATCGGCTAAGCCCTATTTGGCTACCCCAGGAACAACAGTTCATGGTCATTATGGAGAAATCCTTTATGAAGGAAAGACACTAGTTACATTTATATACGAAAAATCAAGATCTGGTGACATAACGCAGGGTCTTCCAAAAGTGGAACAGGTCTTAGAAGTGCGTTCAATTGATTCAATATCGATGAACCTCGAAAAGAGAGTTGAAAGTTGGAACGAACGTATACCAAGAATTCTTGGAATCCCCTGGGGATTCTTGATTGGAGCTGAGCTAACCATAGCCCAAAGTCGTATCTCTTTGGTTAATAAAATTCAAAAGGTTTATCGATCTCAGGGGGTACAGATACATAACAGGCATATAGAGATCATTGTACGTCAAATAACATCAAAAGTGTTGGTTTCAGAAGATGGAATGTCTAATGTTTTTTCACCCGGAGAATTAATAGGAATGTTGCGAGCGGAACGAGCAGGACGTGCTTTAGACGAGGCGATCAATTATCGGGCAATTTTATTGGGAATAACGAGGGCATCCCTGAATACTCAAAGTTTCATATCCGAAGCGAGTTTTCAAGAAACCGCTCGAGTTTTAGCAAAAGCCGCTTTACGAGGTCGTATTGATTGGTTGAAAGGACTGAAAGAGAACGTTGTTTTGGGGGGGCTTATTCCTGTTGGTACTGGATTCAAAAAATTAGTGCACCATTCAAGGGAAGACAAAAATGTTTATTTGGAAATAAAAAGGAAAAATTTATTCAAGTTGGAAATGAGAGATATTTTGTTATACCATAGAGAATTTTTTTGTTCTTGTGCTCCAAACAATTTTCATGGGACATCACAACAACCATTTACGCAATTTAATGATTTTTAAGAAGAGATTCATTCTTTTTACTTTAATTTTCTGGTTGGATTGGTACGATTATGAATATTAATTTAGTCAAAAAAAAAAATAATAATAAGTAATTAAAAGAAATTAATGGTTTGGGCCGTATATCAACGGTCAATCCACGGTAGAAAGAAGGTTCCGTCGGAACAATTATTTATTTCAGAGTACCTTGTCTCTTTGTTAAAAAAAGAGGAAGTGTGGGGAAATGCGGAAAAAATGACAAAAAGATACTGGAACATCGATTTAGGAGAAATGATGAAAGCGGGAGTGCATTTTGGTCATGGTACTAGAAAATGGAATCCTAGAATGGCTCCTTACATCTCTGCAAAACGTAAAGGTATTCATATTATAAATCTTACGAGAACTGCTCGTTTTTTATCGGAAGCCTGCGATTTAGTTTTTAATGCAGCAAGTAGTGGAAAAACCTTTTTAATCGTTGGTACTAAAAATAAAGTAGCGGATTTAGTAGCATCAGCTGCAATAGGGGCTCGGTGTCATTATGTTAATAAAAAGTGGCTTGGTGGTATGTTAACGAACTGGTCCACTACGGAAACGAGACTTCATAAGTTCAGGGACTTAATAGTAGAACAAAAAATGGGGAAACTCAACCGTCTTTCCAAAAGAGATGCAGCAATGTTGAAGAGAAAATTATCTACCTTGCAAACATATTTGGGTGGGATCAAATATATGACGGGGTTACCCGATATTGTAATCATCGTTGATCAGCAAGAAGAATATACGGCTCTTCGAGAATGTGTCATTTTAGGGATTCCTACTATTTGTTTAATTGATACAAATTGTGATCCGGATCTCGCAGATATTTCAATTCCAGCCAACGATGATGCTATAGCTTCAATTCGATTCATTCTTAATAAATTAGTATTCGCAATTTGCGAGGGTCATTCTAGCTATATAAGAAATCGTTGATTATGATTAAGAATAATAAAATTAATTCATTGTTTGTGAACTCGATAGATTTATTGGATCGGTTACTATTTCTTGAACTTCAAAAAGAGATTAAAGAAAAAGAGATAAAGATCAAAATAGGGATATTTAGATTATGTTATATGATTTTGAGTATCCTAAATTCGATTTGTATTAATGATTAATGTTGGTGAGTTGAGAAAGAAATAAAATGGTTCAATCAAAATCAATTTTTAAGTTCGATTTATATCAGAGGAAAATATGAATGCTATACCATGTTCCATTAAAACACTCAATGGGTTATACAATATATCGGGTGTAGAAGTAGGCCAACATTTATATTGGCAAATAGGAGGTTTACAAATCCATGCCCAAGTACTTATCACTTCTTGGGTCGTAATTGCTATCTTATTAGGTTCAGTCATCATAGCAGTTCGGAATCCACAAACAATTCCGACCGACGGTCAGAATTTCTTCGAATATGTCCTTGAATTTATTCGAGACTTGAGTAAAACTCAGATTGGAGAAGAATATGGCCCCTGGGTTCCCTTTATTGGAACTATGTTCCTATTTATTTTTGTTTCTAACTGGTCAGGTGCTCTTTTACCTTGGAAACTTATACAGTTACCTCATGGAGAGTTAGCTGCGCCCACGAATGATATAAATACTACTGTTGCTTTAGCTTTACCCACGTCAGTGGCATATTTTTATGCGGGTCTTACCAAAAAAGGATTGGGGTATTTTGGGAAATACATCCAACCAACTCCAATACTTTTACCAATTAATATCCTAGAAGATTTTACAAAACCTTTATCTCTTAGTTTTCGACTTTTCGGGAATATATTGGCTGATGAATTAGTAGTTGTTGTTCTTGTTTCTTTAGTACCTTCAGTAGTTCCTATCCCCGTTATGTTTCTTGGTTTATTTACAAGCGGTATTCAAGCTCTTATTTTTGCAACTTTAGCCGCGGCTTATATAGGTGAATCTATGGAGGGTCATCATTGATTAGCTTTTTAAAAAGTATTTTTTTAACTTAATCGAATTCATGCATGGTTCCAAATCCAAATACGCACTTGGTTGGACAATTGGACAACATAAAACATAATACATAAACATATATAGATACAAATACATATGTATAAACGACCCAATCTCGTAGGAGGGAAGATAGACGATATTACGGAATTGGAAAAATGGGTTAGGGGGTCTAGTATCTAGTAAAACTAGATATATGTAATGTCTGGCCCTTACATATATTTCGAAAAATGATTCTCAAATCCAATTCAATATAAAAATAAAATGCAAACGGTTTACATTATGGAAGAAACAAATGTATATGTGATATTAGATATTTACTAGTTACTAGTTATATAGGGATTATCCCTATGGACTAGATAAATGGACTATATAAATTATAGAATAAATTATAGAATTTTATTTATTCCTATTTCTTTTCTAATATATTATTAATATCTATTTATATATTTATAATATTACTATACTATAATACTATAGTATTTATTATTACTATAACTATATTGATATTGTATCATTAATATCATTAACCATTTTTTTTTGTACGAGGAACTTACTATGAATCCACTGATTTCTGCCGCTTCCGTTATTGCTGCTGGATTGGCCGTAGGGCTTGCTTCCATTGGACCTGGAGTTGGCCAAGGTACTGCTGCGGGCCAAGCTGTCGAGGGTATTGCGAGACAACCAGAAGCGGAAGGTAAAATACGAGGTACTTTATTGTTAAGTCTAGCTTTTATGGAAGCTTTAACAATTTACGGACTAGTCGTGGCATTAGCACTTTTATTCGCAAATCCTTTTGTTTAATTTAATCCTAAAATTAGAAATGTGAAAACGTACGTTATACGTTTCTTTCTTAGTTTGGTTTATTAACTCGGACTTGCCGTTTGCTTCTTCTAATTATATCAACACTTTTATAATTATTACGGATCCGTTCGCTTTCTTCCTTCCCATTTCCACCCTTAGTACAACAGAAACCTTTTTTTTTACTAGGAAACGAAATGTTTAAAGAAACGAAATATTTCGCAATTGGTGTTGGTATGAGACCTAATCTTTTTATGGAGAACTTAAAAGAATAAGAAATTTTAAATAAATTATAAATTACTAAATTATTTAATCTATTCCCATAAAAAATAAATTAATAAAAAGAAATCGATCAGGGCGAGGCGAGTGAGGTGATACAAAAAGAACTATGTTCTTTGTTAGTCTTATCTATAAGAAAGAGGAGAGTATATGAAAAATATAACCGATTTTTTCGTTTCCTTGGGCTATTGGCCATCCGCCGGAAGTTTCGGGTTTAATACTGATATTTTAGCAACAAATCTAATAAATCTAAGTATAGTGCTTGGTGTATTGATTTTTTTTGGAAAGGGAGTGTGTGCGAGTTGTATATTTCAAGAATAGGTTGGATCCAACCAGCTGCACATTATTATGATTCTTATTTTTTTTTTATAATTATAAGAAATAGGAAAGAAAGGTGCACGATCTCAACGAATTACTTATGAATAAATTAATAAATCATATGTAAGAACCATAGCATT